CGAAGGGTTACCATTAGTGTTTTTTTTATTCTTTTTCGGAAGCAAAGGGAAAAAATAATGCCTAAACTCTAAACTAAAGTAAAAGTAAAAGGGCTAATCTGTTATTTCTTCCATGGCCCCTAGAATGCCAATATTAGCACGGATCGTACGGAAATGTAACTCACTATTCAAACAACTATTCAGAGTTCCTAGAGCTCCTTGTAAGGCTTGTTGAAAAACTCGTTGTCGGACCTGATTAATCGCTCTTTGTTGTTCAAAATGAAGGGTTTCATTTTTGTAATTTTCTAATCGTTCCAAAGTGTCACAAGTAGCATTAATCAAATTTTCTTTTTCTCGTTCTATCTCAGAGTATCCATTCATTCGATACTCATCTGCTTCTATTTCTACTTTCCGTAAGCGAGTCCTGGCTCTTTCGAGCTGCTCAATGGCCCCTCTACGTAATTCTTCCGAATTTCGAATAGTACTCAAGATCCTCTGTTTTCGATTATCTAATAAATCATTTAATGAAAGTAGATTATCTTACCATTAATTTCACAACTTCCATAATCTCTTCCCGAACCAAACATGAATCTTTCGATTCATTTGGCTCTCACGCTCAATTATTTATTTTATGTTATGGGCATTCCCATATCTTTTTTTTTTAATGTAATGAGCCTACCCTCTCTTTTCTGTTTATATTCAAAAACATCGAAACTGATATAAGACCAGAATATTAGGAGGACTCTTCCGACCAGACAAAAATCTATAATTGTCAGCAAAGTTCTTTCTTTATTTGTATTTGTTCTTTATTTAATTGTAAATTTAAATTTACAATTTATTTCTATATTTTTTTTATTTCCTTTTTTTCTTCAAATCCAAAAATTCCTATTTTTTTTTACGTAGGTCGTCGATTCGGCATTGGAAAAAAAGAGCAAGATGCCCATTTTTTTAATAAATGGTTCAAATCATTTTATCGATATGAGTGTTCTATATCAGATAAATTACCAACTATTCATTTTTAAACCATTTCGGTACTAACGTACCGGTAGAAAGAGTACCATGTTTTGCCTGGACTTCAAACAGTTTAGCTTTAACCATGTTAATGGTCTCACATTATTGGTTGATAGAGAATCAAATTTACCAATAAGTCACGAAATGCTATGGTTCTTACATATGATTTCTTAATTTATTCAGAAATAATTCGTTGAGATCGTACACTTTTTTTCCTATTTATCCTATAAAATGAATAAAATACCATAAATAAAGTGCAGTCGGATGGATCCAACCTATTCTTGAAATACACAACTCGCACACACCCCCTTTCCAAAAAAAATCAATACACCAAGCACTACACTTAGATTTATTGGATTTGTTGCTAAAATATCGGTATTAAACCCGAAACTCCCGGCGGATGGCCAGTGACCCAAGGAAAGGAAAGAATCGGTTCCATTTTTCATATGCTCTCCTCTTATAGATAGGACTAACAAAGAACAGAGTTCTTTTTGTATCACTTCGTCGTCCCTTTTTTGATCGATTTCTTTTTATTATATAAATTTTATTTCCATTTTTTTTTTAATGGGAGTAGATTAAATCTAGTAATTTAATTTGATAATTTTTAAATTTCTTACTTGAAGTTTCCAATCCAATAAAATACTTATTAGGTTAAGTCTTGGGTCTCATGTCAATTGTGAAATATCTCGTTTGTTGAAACGATTCCTAAAAAAAGTCAAAAAAAGGTTTCCATTGTACTAAGCTAAGGACGCGAAGGAAGAAAACGAGCGGATCCAGTAATTACTCATCCTCAAAACAATCCTTCCTTTCCTGGGGTATTGTCTCATCAACAAATAAATAATTGTAGGAGTAAAGCGTTGATATAATTAGAAGAAGCAAACAGCAATTCTGAGTTAATAAAATAAGAAAAAAGTATAGCGAGTTAAAAAAATAAGAAAAAAAGTATAGTATAGTATAGTATGTAAGGTACTTTTTTACATTTCTAGGATTAAACAAAAGGATTCGCAAACAAAAGCGCTAACGCCACGACCAGTCCATAAATTGTTAAAGCTTCCATAAAAGCTAGACTAAGCAATAAAGTACCTCGTATTTTACCCTCTGCTTCTGGTTGTCTCGCAATACCTTCTACAGCTTGGCCTGCAGCAGTACCTTGACCAACTCCAGGTCCAATAGAAGCAAGCCCTACGGCCAATCCAGCAGCAATAACGGAAGCGGCAGAAATCAGTGGATTCATGGTAAGTTCCTCGCACCAAAAAAAAAAAGAAATGGTTAATGATACAATCAACCGATGAATTTTTACTTAATTTTTTTTATCATTTTTTTTTTTTTCATTAAGATTTTATCATTAAGATCTATCTGATTAAGATCTTTCGGGTCGAAATAACTAAAAACTCCGAATTGAAATGATAATATTACTGAATCGTCAGAACTATTTCGATATCTCATTTTGAGTTTCTACCCATAATGGAGTTTTTGTAAATACATATGTATTATGTATACGGTTCTAGTTATTGCATTTCTTTGTTTCGAACCATTCTTTCATTCAATTCTTCTTTCCTTTCTTTTTTCTTCTAGATACTATCCTTGAGTTCATCTCTTTTTTGCATTTCATTCAATCCACAATCACAGACGAAACAGAAAGACTTATATTGGAACTATATAAATGCAGTGAACCGCAATCAAACCAATCAAATCAATAATATATATATATATAGGGTATATAATAATATATATATATATATATTAGGAATAGTCCTATATAACTAGTAAATATCTAATATCACATATACATTTGTTTCTTCCATAACGTAAACCACCCGCATTTTATATTGAATCGGATTCTAGAATCATTCCTCGAAACAGACACAGGGGCTGGACTTATAAAGATTACATACATCTAGTGTGACCCCCCCAACCCATCTTTTTTTTCTTTACAATTCCGCAATATCGTCTATCTTTTTCCTACGACTGACTCTAGGTCGTATATTCATACGTATTTGTATTTGTATCTATTATGTTCCCCAACCAAGTGAATTATCTTGAATCATGCATGAATTGGGATAAGCTTAAAAAAGACTATTTCGAAAACTAGTCAATGATGACCCTCCATGGATTCACCTATATAAGCCGCGGCTAACGTTGCAAAAATAAGAGCTTGAATACCACTTGTAAATAATCCAAGAAGCATAACAGGTATAGGAACTACTGAAGGGACTAAAGAAACAAGAACAACAACTACTAATTCATCAGCCAATATATTCCCGAAAAGTCGAAAACTAAGAGATAAAGGTTTTGTGAAATCTTCTAGGATGTTAATTGGTAAAAGTATTGGGGTTGGTTGAATGTATTTCCCGAAATAACCCAATCCTTTTTTGGTAAGACCCGCATAAAAATATGCCGCTGACGTGGGTAAAGCTAAAGCAACAGTAGTATTTATATCATTCGTAGGCGCAGCTAACTCCCCATGAGGTAATTGTATGATTTTCCAAGGTAAAAGAGCACCTGACCAGTTAGAAACAAAAATAAATAAGAACATAGTTCCAATAAAGGGAACCCAAGGACCATATTCTTCTCCAATCTGAGTTTTGCTCAAATCTCGAATAAATTCAAGGACATATTCGAAGAAATTCTGACCGTCGGTCGGAATGGTTTGTGGATTCCGAACAGCTATGATGACTGAACCTAATAAGATAGCAATTACGACCCAAGAAGTGATAAGTACTTGGGCATGGATTTGTAAACCTCCTATTTGCCAATAGAAATGTTGGCCTACTTCTACACCCGATATATCGTATAACCCTTTGAGTGTTTTAATGGAACATGGTATAACATTCATATTGTCCTCTGACAGAAATTGAACTTCAAAAAAGGAATTATTTTGATTCAACCATCTATTTCTCAACTCACTAACTTGAATCATTAATCGTATATTTTATTTACGATACCAAGAAATTACATAACATCATAACATAATATCAATATCCCCAGTACTTTTTTTATCTCTTTTTAAAAATTCAAAAATAGTAACCGATCCAATAAATCTATGGAGTTGCCAAATAATTAACTAATCTTATTATTCTTAATGATAATCAACGATTTCTTATATAGCTAGAACGACCCTCACAAATTGCAGATACTAATTTGTTAAGAATCAATCGGATTGAAGCTATAGCGTCATCATTTGCTGGAATCGAAATATCTGCGAGATCTGGGTCACAATTTGTATCGATTAAACAAATTGTCGGAATCCCCAAAATGACACATTCTCGAAGAGCCGTATATTCTTCTTGCTGATCAACGATGATCACAATATCAGGCAACCCCGTCATATATTTGATCCCACCGAGATATGTTTGCAAGGTAGATAATTTTCTCTTCAACATTGCTGCATCTCTTTTGGAGAGACAGTTGAGTTTCCCCATCTTTTGTTCGGCTCTTAAGTCCCTGAACTTGTGAAGTCTCGTTTCCGTAGTGGACCAATTCGTTAACATACCACCAAGCCATTTTTTATTAACATAATGACACCGAGCCCTTATTGCAGCTGATGCTACTGAATCCACTGCTTTATTTTTTGTACCGACGATTAAGAAGTTTTTTCCCCTACTTGCTGCATCAAAAACTAAATCACAGGTTTCTGATAAAAAACGAGCAGTTCTAGTGAGATTTGTAATATGAATACCTTTACGCTTTGCAGAGATGTAAGGGGCCATTCTAGGATTCCATTTCTTAGTACCATGACCAAAATGAACTCCTGCTTCCATCATCTCTTCCAAATTGATGTTCCAATATCTTCTTGTCATTTTTCCCCAGACTTCCTTTTTTTTTTAACAAAGAGACGAGGTAACCTGAAATAAATAATTGTTCCGATGGAACCTTCTACGGGGGATTGACCGTTGATACACGACCCAAACCATTAATTTCTTTTAATTACTTATTTTATTTATTACCAATTTAATTACTTATTTTTGATTTTTTACCAAATCAATAATCGGACCAGATAATTGAAAGATAGTTAAAGTGAAAGAAAAGAATCTGCTCTTAGGAATCATTAAATCGCGTAAATGATTGTTCTGATGTCTCATGGAAATTTGTCTCATGGAAATTGTTTTGGACGTAAGAACAAAATAATTCTCTATGGTGTAACAAAATATCTCTTATTTCCAAATGAATGTTCTTGTCTTGCCTTGAAGGGTGTACTAATTTTTTGAATCCGGTACCAACAGGTATAATCCCCCCCAGAACAACGTTCTCTTTCAGGCCTTTCAACCAATCAATACGACCTCGTAGAGCAGCTTTTGCTAAAACTCGAGCGGTTTCTTGAAAACTTGCTTCGGATATGAAACTTTGAGTATTTAGAGATGCCCTCGTTATTCCCAATAAGATTGCCCGATAACAGATCGCTTCGTCCAAAGCACGCCCTGCTCGTTCCGCTCGCAAAAAGCCGATTAATTCTCCAGGTAAAAAAACATTAGACATTCCATCTTCTGAAACCAACACTTTTGATGTTACTTGACGTACAATAATTTCTATATGTCTATTATGGATCTGTACCCCCTGGGATCGATAAACCTTTTGGATCTTATTAACCAAAGAGATACGACTTTGGGCTATGGTTAGCTCAGCTCCAATCAAGAATCCCCAGGGTATTCCAAGAATTCTTTGTATACGTTCGTTCCAACCTTCAACTCTCCTTTCTAGGTTCATCGATATTGAATCAATCGAACGCACTTCTAAGATTTGTTCCACTTTTGGAAGACCTTGCGTTATGTCACCAGATCTCGATTTTTCATATATAAATGTAACTAATGTATCTCCTTCGTAAAGGATTTCTCCATAATGGCTATGAACAGTTGCTCCTGGAGTGGCCAAATAGGGTTTAGCTGATCTTATAACTAAGGAGTCAACATGAACAATTAAAATTTGACCAGATTTTTTTACGTGTGATTCGTATTTGAATAGACATACATTTTCACAAATAAATTGTCCAAGGCTAATTATTGTAGATGTCTCTTCACAATAATCGTGATGGAGAAAGCACCAATTCAAATGGAATGGATTCCAAATTATGTTACCGCATGGATCGGGATTATAAATCCTCCTATTTTCATCTATTAAACAGTATTTAAGTACTTGGAAAGTCTGTTTAAAATTGTCAAGTAACAAATATTTCTTTAACAAGATATGATTATGAGTTATTAAATAGTAAGATGAAAAAAAATTCGCTATTTTAGGGACAATAGTCCCTAAGGGACCCAGCAAATCCCTAATTTTGATTATGGGATCTGATTCTTTTGTCACATTGTTATATTTCGAACCATTGAATGGACCAATTCGAGAACAATTGGATGATGACAAAATTATCAAAGATTGGCATTCATTATTTCGATTCAACAACGTACCAATACCAATAGTTCCTTGATGTTGGGTAAGTGATTGAATCTTCGCCTTGGAATAAAAAGGATTGATATTGGTGCGATCTAATCCATTATCGGAAATCAATACGGAACTTGCCCTATCATACCTTTTTCCGGTATACGAAATAGTGGACTTGACTAACTCAATTCTTATGAAATCGCGAATCAGATCATTTGTCCTTACCTCAACAAAGGAAGCATGAACCTCTTCTATAGAACCATTTTTTTCTTGGTCCCAATTCAATACTAAGCAAGTCCGAACTAATTGAATACTTGTGTGATAAATTCCTCGAATTGACTTGCCATTTCCATAAAGGATATAATTGACAACTCTAAGTTGGACATTATCCTTTTCCTGCAAGAGATCCCGAGGGAAAAGTGTTGCTAAATTTATCCCATCAGCTATTTCATATGTGACTACGGACCGAACCGAAACAAAATACTTTTTCTTGGTGGGTGTGATCCGTTGGACATAGATCCAATTTTTCAATTTTTTTGATTTCTTAGAATTTTTTTTTTCCGTCTCTGGTGGTATCAAAATGCCGCTGTGCCTGGATATCTTATCTGTTTCTCCAGGAAAATGAATATCTCCAGAAAAGATTTTCAGTTCAATACTTTTTTTTTTTCTCTCCACTCGGACTAATCCGCCTACCCGGCTTCTTGTATTTAAAGCGAGTTGTGTATCTACTCCAATGATACTATTGTTCCGGACCATTATGAACGAAGATCCGGGTAAGATATGCACTTCTTCGAGAATGAAAAAAAACCGATCTACTTTCTGGTATTTCGGACTAAATTCTTTTGCTCCTCGATACTCAATCAAATCCTCTTTTTTTATGATTGAATCCACCTCTATGGTCCCATATTTAGTAATTCCTGAACTATTTCTTCTGTATCGTGGATCATCAAAATAAGCAAGAATACTATTTCTACGTAAAATACCATTTATGGGTATTTCAATCGAAATACCAAAACAGGGCATTAGTTCTTTATCTCGTTCTTGATCATATTGTAATGGGATAATGAATCTATTTCTTCGTTTTTTCGCCAAGAAATCAGAATTTTCTTGGAGAATAGAAGGATATATGAAATTCCAATGACCATTGGATATGATTCGATCAGGTCTTGAATAGTCAAGAATTTCCCTATCTTTTTTACCAGAAGTATCCAACAATTTATGTCTTACTCGATGATTAGTCATTGAGAGGTCAAAGATATATCTTTCTTCGAAAGAAAAAGAATGAACATTCATTTGATCTTGATCTTTGTGGAGCGAAAAAGACACTATACTGGATCTGCACGGACCTCCTGCTAATATCCATAAATGACTTGTTTTTGGTAATAGATGAACATTACCATGTGTATATTCAGATGCATGGTGGACATCGGTACTCCAGTGCATTTCTCCCTCTGATTCAGAATAAATATGTTTTCGTACCTTCTCTTTAAAACGAAAAGTAGACGTTCCGGCACGAATCTCAGCAATCACTTGTTCTGATTCTACATATTGATCATTTTGAACTAAAATCAAACTTTTTGGTGGAATATTCACATTATGGATAATATCCCGAGTCTCAATAGTTACATACAAGTCTATAGAACATAGAAAAGCAGGATGCCCATGACGGGTACGTGTGGGATAAACCAAATCCTCATTGAATTTTATTTTTCCATTAGAAGGAGCTCGTACATGTTCGGCAGTATCACCTGTGAATACTCCACCGGTATGAAAAGTTCTTAATGTTAGTTGAGTCCCTGGTTCCCCAATTGATTGACCCGCAATAATACCTACGGCTTCTCCCAATTCGACCAGGTCGCCGTGAGTGGGACTCCGACCATAACATAATTGACAGATCCAAGATGCACTCTTGCAAGTAAAGGGGGTTCGAATATATATTGGTTGTGCCCGAAAGGTTATGAATCGATTGACAAGTCCAATCCCAATATCTTGATTTCGAGCGGCAATGCATCGTAGACCCATATATATATTGTCTGCTAATACACGACCAATTAGTGTTTGGACAAAAATTTTTTCCGTCATCCCATTTCGAGGACTCACGGAAATACCTCGGATAGTACCACAATCCGTTCTACGTACAATAATGTGTTGAACTACTTCAACAAGTCTACGCGTGAGGTATCCGGCATCTGATGTTCGTACAGCAGTATCTACAACTCCTTTGCGGGCTCCGTAGCAGGAAATTATATATTCTGTCAAAGAAAGCCCTTCGCGTAAATTGCTTTGAATGGGTAAATCAATCATTTGTCCTTGGGGATCCGACATTAATCCTCTCATACCTACTAATTGGTGTATCTGAGATGCATTTCCTCTAGCTCCCGAAAAGGACATCAGATGGACTGGATTAGAAGGATCAGTCATCCGAAAATTAGGATTCATTTCTTGTCTCAAATATTCACTTGTAGCATACCATATCTCAATGGATTGACGTAATTTTTCTACCGCATGTACATTTCCATAATGATGGTGTTTTTCAAAAATAAAACTTTGTTGTTCAGTGTCTTGGACTAACCATCCCTTAGAAGGTATTGTTAAAAGATCATCAATTCCTAATGAAATAGATGTAGCAGTGGCTTGCTGGAAACCCAAAGTCTTTACTTGATCCAGGATGTGTGATGTATATGCCATTCCGAAATGATCTATTAATCTGCTAATAAGTCGTTTCATAGCAGTTCCATTTATCACTTTATTGTGAAAGACCAGATCAGCCCGTTCTGCCATAAGTACCTCTATATTCTGCTGAGTAGGATTCGACAATGGGCCTGAGTCAGTGATTCGAAAACTTCCTTTCCTCAATCTCAATCTTGATTCACGCAAAAATTCAGAAATTATGATACCAGTGAAACTGGAGAGACCCGAATCCCTACGGGCACGGGCATCACCTAATCTAATTTATTAGTTTAGATAGCGTATGAATAGGCCCGACAAAACCCCTGTATGGCTTCTTCTATTTCTCGATAAAAAGAAATATGACCAAGAGTGGTTCGAATGTATATACAATGGATTTCTTTTTTTACACTTCCTACTATTAGATAGTGCTCATAAATCTCATGATAAGTACCCAAAGATTCATATTGAACTTCGATGGGAACTTCTCTTGAGCCAATGACACGTTGATCTAGTCTCCATCGGAGCCACAAAGGACTATCTAAACTGATTCGTTTCTGCCGATAAGCTCCAAGTACATCATAGGAACTACAAAAATACAGTTCTTTCTCTTTCGTATACTTATAGTCATTATTGTCAACTGTATTATTTTGATAGTTTCCGCGATTATATGGATTATGCCTATTTGCACAAATACCTCTACGATTCCTGATCGTTAATACATAGAGTCCGATAAGCATATCTTGAGTTGGTACGGAAATGGGATCCCCAATAGCTGGAGACAAGAGATTTATATGAGAAAACATAAGTAAACGAGCCTCCGCTTGAGCTTCCAAAGATAAAGGTACATGAACAGCCATTTGATCTCCATCAAAGTCTGCATTGAAACCCTTACAAACTAATGGGTGTAAACAAATAGCGCGTCCCTCCACTAAAATGGGTTGGAAGGCCTGTATGCCTAATCTATGCA